TTAGCAATCATGAAATCCGATAAATGATTGGTCTGGTGTATCGTGGAAATCCTTTGAAGGGGGATAATCAAAGAATTTTCTTTGGTAAAACAAAATGTCTCTCATTTCTCCATCAAATCGATTTTTTTTTGTTTTCAAAGGAATCTTGTTATATTGTTTTGAAGGATGCACGAATCCTTTGAATCCGGTCCCACCAGGTATCATCCCCCCCAAAACAACGTTCTCTTTCAAACCTTTCAACCAATCGATACGTCCCCGTAGAGCTGCTTTTGCTAAAACTCGAGCAGTTTCTTGAAAACTCGCTTCCGATATGAAGCTTTGAGTATTGAGGGATGCTCTTGTTATTCCCAATAAGATGGCTCGGTAACAAATCGTTTCTTCCAAAGCTCGTCCCACTCGTTCGGCTCGCAACAATCCAATTAGTTCTCCGGGTGAAAAAACGTTAGACATTCCGTCTTCTGAAACCAACACTTTTGATGTTATTTGACGTACAACAATCTCTACATGCCTATTATGAATCTGCACCCCCTGGGATCGATAAACCTTTTGGATCTTATTAACCAAAGAGATACGACTTTGCACTATAGTTAGCTCAGCACCAACCAAGAATCCCCAAGGAATGCCAAGAATTCTTGTTATACATTCGTTCCAACCTTCAACCCTCTTTTCGAGATTTATCGATATTGAATCAATCGAACGTACTTCTAACACCTGTTCCACTTTTGGAAGACCCTGCGTTATATCACCGGATCTTGATTTTTCATATATAAATGTAACTAATGTGTCTCCTTCGTAAAAAATTTCCCCATAATGGCCATGAACAGTTGCTCCTGGGGTAGCCAAATAAGGCTTAGCTGATCGTATTATTACAGAATCACCTTGAAGAAATATAACTTGACCGGATTTTAGGTGTGGTCCGTTTTTGTCTATACACACATTTTGACAAATAAACTGTCCAAGACTTATTATTGGAGAGGTCTCTTCACAACAACTGTGACGAATAAAATACCAATTCAAATGGAATGGATTGAAAATAATGTTACTGCCTGGATCAGTAGTATAAATTCTACCGCTTTCATCCATTGAATAATATTTAATTGCTTGAAAAGTCTGTTTTAAATTGTCAAGTTGGAAATAATTTGTTAACAAGATCTGATTATGAGTTTTTAAATGGTAAAATAAATAAAAATTATCAATTGAAGGAGACGATCCTAAAGATCCGAATGACTCCCGAATTTCAATTAGTAAATCTTTTTGAATGGATTCTTTTATTACATTATGATAGTTTACTCGGTTGGATGGGTCCATTCGAGAACACTTGGATGATAACAAAATTATCAATGATTGGAATTGCTTATTTCTATTCAACAACGTATGAATAGTTCCTTGATTTGGTGGGTTAAGGAATTGTTGAATCCTTGCCTTGGGATAAATGGAATAAAACGGATTACTGTGGGTGCAATCTGATCCATTATCCGATAGTAATCCTGAAACTGCGGAATCATTTCTTTTTCCGATATACGAAATAGGAGATTTTACCAAATCGATTCTTAAGAAATGCCGAATCAAATCGTTTGTTCTTATTTCAACAAAAGAAGCACAGGCTTCTTCGTTAGAAGAGTTTTTTTTATCTTGTTCCCAATTCAATACTAAACAAGTCCGAACTAATTGAATACTTGTATCCGAAATTCCTCTTTTTTGGTTGACTTTTCCAGAAAGGATATAATTGACAACTCGAAGTTGCACATTATCACTTTCCTGCAAGATATCAGTAGGGAAAATTGCTGCTAAATTTGGGCCATCCGTTATGTCATATGTAACAACAGATCGAACCAAAACAAAATACTTTTTTTTGCTAGGTGTAATCCGCTGGACATAGATCCAATTTGTCAATTTTTTGGATTCCTTGGAATTTCCCTTTCCCCTTCCTGGTGGGACCAAAACGCCGCTATACCGGGATATTTTATCGGTATCCACAGGAAAATGGATATCTCCAGAAAATATTTTAAGTTCAATTCTGTTTTTTTTTCTCTCCACCCGTACCAACCCATCTACTCGGCTTCTTATATTTAAGGTGATTTGTGTATCTACCCCAACGATACTATTGTTACGTACCATTATGAAAGAAGATCCGGATAAGATATGCACTTCTTCAGGAATGAAAAAAAAAAGATCCCCTTTCATTTGGATTTGGTGTTTTGGCATAAATTCCTTGACTCCTCGATACTCAATCAAATCTTCCTTTTTAAGGATTGAATACATTTCGATATTTCCATATCCATATTTAGTAATCCCAGAACGCTTTCTTCTATATCTAGGATCATCGAAATAAGAAAAAATACTATTTCTATGTAAAATACCATTTAGGGGGATTTCAGGCGAGATACCCGGAGGGGGCGTTAGTCTAGTCTCGCCTCCTTGAATTGATTGGAGTAAAATGAGAAATCCATTTCTGCGCCTCTTTGACAATAAATCAGAATTCTCGTGCAAAATGGCCGGATATATTAGATTACAATAAAAATCCGAACTAAAGAAGTAGTGTCTCGGCCGGTGTTTAGTTACAGCGAGGTTAGAAGTATACCTTCGCTTGACAGAACGAGAATGCACGTTCAGTTGATCTTGATCCTTGTGAAGCGAAAGGGAGACTGGACTGGATCTGTACGGACCTCCTAATAATACCCATAAATGACTTGTTTTTGGTAATAGATGCACATTCCCATATGTAAATTCAGATGCATGATACACATCGGTACTCCAGTGCATTTCTCCGTCTGAATCCGAATAACTATGTTTTCGAACCCTCTCTTTAAAATTAAAAGTAGGTGTTCCTGCGCGAATCTCAGCAATCACTTGTTCGGATTCTACATATTGATCATTTTGAACTAAAAGAAAACTTTTTCGCGGAATATTGACATTATGAATAAAATCTTCACTCTCAATGATTACATACAAGTCTATAGAACATAGAAAGGCAGGATGCCCATGACGGGTACGTGTCGGATGAACCAAATCCTCATTGAATTTTATTTTTCCATTACAAGGTGCTCTCACATGTTCTGCAGTACCCCCCGTGAATACGCCGCCGGTATGAAAAGTTCTTAATGTTAATTGAGTACCCGGTTCTCCAATGGATTGACCCGCAATAATACCTACAGCTTCTCCCAATTCAACCAGGTCGCCATGCGTAGGACTCCGCCCATAGCATAATCGACAGATCCAAGATGTACTCCTACAGGTAAAGGGGGTTCGAATAGATATTGGTTGTGTTCGAAAGGTTATGAATCTATTTACAAGCCCAATCCCAATATCTTGATTTCGAGTAGCAATACATCGTGGACCCATATATACATCATCTGCTAATACACAACCAATTAATGATTGAATAAGAACCCTTTCTGACAACATCCCATTCCGAGGACTCACAGAAATACCGCGGCTGGTCCCACAATCTATTCGTCGTACAACAATGTGTTGTACTACCTCAACAAGTCTACGCGTAAGATATCCAGCATCCGATGTTCGTACAGCGGTATCCACAACCCCTTTACGGGCTCCGTAGCAAGAAATGATATATTCTGTTAAAGAGAGCCCTTCTCGTAAATTGCTTTGAATGGGTAAATCAATCATTTGTCCTTGAGGATCCGACATTAACCCTCTCATACCTACTAATTGATGTACCTGAGATGCATTTCCTCTGGCTCCTGAAAAAGACATAATATGAACTGGATTACAAGGGTCGGTCATAGTAAAGTTGAGATTCATTTCTTGTCGCAAATATTCACTTGTAGCATACCATATTTCGATGGATTGGCGTAATTTTTCTACCGCGTGTACATTCCCATAATGGTGGTGTTTTTCTAAAATCAAACTTTGTTGTTCAGCATCTTGAACTAGCCATCTCTTCGAGGGTATTGTTAAGAGATCATCAATTCCTAATGAAATGGATGTAGCGGTAGCTTGTTGGAAACCCAGTGTTTTTACTTGATCGAGTATGTGGGATGTATATCCCATTCCGAAGTGATCTATTAATCGACTAATAAGTCGTTTCATGGCAGTTCCGTCTATCGATTTATTGTGAAAGACCAGATTGGCCCGTTCTACCATAAGTGCCTCCATATTATGTTGAGTAGGATTCGACAATAGATTTTGGTCGGTGATTGGAAAACTTCCCTTTCTTGATCTTGATTCGCATAGAATTTTCGGAACTATAATCCTAACTGAACCGGAGAGGCCTGAATTCGCACTGGTATTATAAAATTACCTTTGTTAGTTAGGTAGTACCATAGAAACAGGCATGAGAAAACCCCTGTATGGCTTCGTCAATTTCTCGATAAAGAGAAATATGACCAACAGTAGTTCGAATGTATAGAAAAATAATTTTTTTTTTTATATTTCTTACTATTAGATAGTGTTCATAAATTTCATAATAAATACCTAAAGATTCATAGTGAACTTCGATGGGAGTTTCTCTTGAAGCAATAACGCGTTGATCTAGTCGCCACCGGAGCCACAAAGGACTATCTAAATTTATTCGTTTCTTCCGATAAGCTCCAATTGCATCATAGGAATTACAAAAAAAAGGTTCTTTCCTATACTCATAGCTATTATTGTCACTTCTCTTAGTTTGATATTTTATGCGATTACCTGGACTATATCTATTTATACAAATACCTCGACGATTCCCGCTAGTTAATACAAAAAGTCCCATAAGCATATCTTGGGTTGGTACGGAAATGGGATCTCCAATAGCCGGAGACAAAAGATTTATATGAGAAAACATAAGTAAACGGGCTTCCGCTTGGGCCTCCAAAGATAACGGGACATGAACAGCCATTTGATCCCCATCAAAATCTGCATTGAATCCCTTACAAACTAATGGATGTAAGCAAATAGCATGCCCCTCCACTAAAACGGGCTGGAATGCCTGTATGCCTAATCTATGCAGAGTAGGTGCTCTATTCAGCAATACAGGATGTCCCCTCATAACTTCCTGAAGGATT